TAAAGAAGTTCCATTTGTTCAATGAATTTCTCCTCCCCTAACCCTTTCTTTTTGTTTGTCTACTACTTCTTATGAATCTAAACAAAGGAGTTCCAATAGACCCGGAAAGCAAGGAATAGTAATCTTTGACGAACAAGAGAAAAAATTATTATTATTTCGATACAAGACGACACAAGAAAAGGGATTTTCCACCCTTTTCTTGTGTCGAATAGAAGATTAGGAAGACTAGTAATCCCTCCTAAAAGTATTTGTTCCTTTCATTTTTCCCATCCTTCCCTTGTATTCTCTTCCTTTATATTTGTATGCCTATAGTCTATTACTAGGAATGGGATACACGTAATGAATTCCAGACATCCCACAAACAAAACAAAAACAGTATAAACAAAAAGGTTTACAGTACAGAATTTTTTGATCATACATAAGTATCGATCGACAATAATTTGTTGCTTTTTACCAACTTGATGTTAAGGAATTTCTGGACCTAGAAATTCATTTCATACAATTGAACCTTTTCAAACTGTTTCTTTTTAAGAACCAAAAAAACTTGTGCCAAAATAACAGATGCCAAGAAGAACAAAAGGCCTTGGACACGTAATGGATCTTGAAGCACTATTTCCGCATCTCCCTGACCAAACCCTCCTACATTAGGATTGCTTGTTAATGGTTGATCAAGCTTGATAGATTCACCCTCTGAAACAAGAAGTTCTGGTCCTGGAGGTATAATATCAACCACTTGATGTCCATCCGATGCATCAACTATGGTTATTTCATATCCTCCTTTTTCTTTACGTACTATTCTGCTTACTATACCTGCTGATGTAGCATTATAGACTGTATTGTTACTCTTGCTCCCATCAGGATAAATCTGACCCCTTCCTCTGTTCCCACCTACATATATGGGATATTTTAAGAAGTGAACGTCTTTCCTCGTAGCAGGGTCGGGGGAAAGAATGGGAAAGGCGATTTCACTATATTTCTGACCGGGAACAGGACCTATCACAAGAATATTTCTTTTATTGGGACGATAACTCTGAAAAGACAGATTTCCCATCTTTTCTCTCACCTCGGGAGAAATACGATCGGGGGGGGCTAATTCGAATCCCTCGGGTAAAATAAGAACAGCCCCTACATTCAAAGCCCCCTTTTTACCATTAGCAAGAACTTGTTTCAGTTGCATATCATAAGGGATTCGAACAACTGCTTCAAATACAGTATCAGGAAGCACGGCTTGCGGAACTTCAATATCCACGGGCTTATTAGCTAAATGGCAATTGGCACATACAATTCGTCCAGTTGCTTCTCGTGGGTTTTCATAACCCTGCTGCGCAAAAATGGGATATGCATTTGAAATAGATGCCCGAGTTATTACATATATCATGATCGATATAGAAATCGATTGAGTCATCTGTTCCTTTACCCAAGAAAAAGTATTTCTATTTTGCATGTCCAATCATTGATCCCGGAATTTCTACAATAAATTAGATAGGTAGCTAGTATAGTTCCCTATACACGAGTCTGTCATTGTACTGGGATAATTGTACTGGAATATAGGACGAATACCTTGAAGAACTAGAAGTATAAAGAATTAAGTAAGATTGAAAATGTTTTCTTTATATACGAAGAAAGATTCTGATTTGATTGATATCAGGAGATCAAATGAGTTCTTCATTCATTCATTGAATGATAAATGACTACAAGTGAAGGAGATACACGATTTAAATAATAGAAGATCCAATATTTCACAATTGTATCTAGAATAACTGGAAAAGTGGAAACAAGACTAGATATAATTTGATCATTATGAACCAATCCAAAATCGTTGTAGACCGAACCAATCATTAGTTCCCAACCATGGGTCGAATGAAATCCGATCCATAAATCAGTAACTAAAAGAATCAAAAAAGCTTTTATTGTGTCACTTAAGTTATAGAGGAATTCCTGAATCCAAGAATTAAGAATGACAAGTTCTTCATTACCCAGAATAAAATAACCACTTAGAATAGCGAAACAAATTATATTTGTCGAGAAATCAAAAATGATATGGAGATGATATTCATTGTGTGTTTTGACCAATTGTATCGTTTCCTTGTGTATTCCTATACGAAGTTTTTGTATATGCGTCTCCGGGTACTCCTTTATCATTTCATCCAAGAGGAATAGTTCTTCCAATTCTATGAATCTTTCTAGAACGTTTTTCTCTTGAATATCATTCAAAAAAGTTTCGGATTTCCCGGTATTCCACCAATTAGTAACCCAAGGTTCCAGACATTTATTAAATGAGAGAGAGACCCACCAGGGCAAAAATATTATGGATGAAATATATGGGAGGGATACCCCTGCTTTCTTTTTTTTTTTCATTTTTATCCTAAAAGGACCCTTATTCTATTTCTATATTCCTTTCCTTATAGATCCGAGATCTAAATTATTAGACAAAAATAGGAAATAGATCCATGGGTTCAATACCTTTTTATAGAACTCGTACTTCAGAGAAATATCAGATAGAGTCAACGGTTGTATTAAAAAGGAAATTAGCAAGTTTTTTTTTTTCAATTTTTTCTTCAGTTCATTTCAAAATACTTCAATTGGTACGCGCAAGAAATAAGCCAATTCGGCAGCTTTTTGTTCAATTTCTCGTGGAGTAAAATACTCATCAGTACGAGTCAAGGGAATGGCTCCTTGGCCTCTGATTTCCATATAAAGGACACGACGAGGATAAAGACCCTCTTTAACCTCCATTCTGATGGATTGGATATCTCTCATAAGTAAGCGAAGGAAGATGCGACGATTTATTCCAGGAAATCCCCAACGAAAAATACACACTATTCCTTCTTTTCTATCGAATCGGTCATAACCACTACCTACATTCCATAAAATTGTGCACCACAAATAAGAGCTAATGAATAGACCTGCGATCCCATAGAAAGACATCACTATCCCCTGTGGAAAAAAAATAATTTGCTGAGATGGAAATACGGATATCAGATTCCTACCAAGATAACTGGAAGTTCCAACCACTAAGAATCCTAGTGAACCTAAAAAAAGGATACAGGCCCAGAAAAAATTACTTGTTTTTCGAGACCCCATTATAAGTTCTATCCATATATGTTCTGATCGCCAATTCATACTCTACTAGATCCAGTTGCATTCGATTGGAATTGAGAGAATAACCCAAATGAATTTTACTTTCTTGATCCCGAAGTAACTTTCATTAACTAGCACTATTCTGATGTAAACCGTTAGAAGTAATTTGTTAGATACATTGACTTTCCATTTAAATAAAATATTCGCCGATCCATTTTTAATTTAACCAGCTATACCTGCATATACATGCATTTATGCGGATATCATGTATCCGCATGCATAACAGTTCTTTCATTTGTGTTCGTAAAGAGTCACATATCGTACCATATTACACTAAATAAATATCTGTATTATGATCCAGTGTTGAAATAAATTGATGAGATTTGGTCCCATCGGATCTAGACAATCTTATTTTTTTGGACATGAAGAAATAAAGAAGCCATTGCAATTGCCGGAAATACTAGGCCCACTAAAGGCACAAAAATAGAGGGTAAGTTGAGATCTGTCATAGAATGGGTGCCTCGATTTAATATTTCTATCTATTAGATAGAAAGAGAAAGATATCTTATGATATGATAAGTATATCTATCCTAAGTATATATCTATCCTAAGTATATATCATAAACTGTATTATATTTATAATATTATTTAAATATAATAAATTATATTAAATATAATTATAATTAAATATTAATAATTTATTAAATTTAATAAATTATTAATATTTAGAAATTAATATTTTGAATTTTGACTCAAGGGAAAGAAACCGTGGAGCTGAAATAACTCACTCAGAACACCTTTTAAAGGATTACGTGGTACAATTGGGTCAAATAAGCCTTTATGGAATAAATACTCAGCCGCTTGTGAACCATCGGGTACTGTCTTATTCAATGTTTGTTCAATTACTCTTTTACCCGCAAATGCAATGTAGGCATTAGGTTCAGCAACAATGACATCTCCCAACATACCAAAACTGGCTGTTACTCCACCGGTTGTAGGAGATGTAAGGATTGATACATAGAAAAATTTTTTATTTGATTGATAATTATATGAAGCGGAAGATATTTTAGCCATTTGCATCAAACTCAAACTTCCTTCTTGCATGCGCGCTCCTCCAGAAGCACACACAATAATGACAGGTAAAGATCGACTAGTAGCATACTCGATCAAACGGGTGATTTTCTCGCCTACTACGGATCCCATACTACCTCCCATGAACTTAAAATCCATAACTCCAATTCCTATGGGAATACTATTTAGTTGACCTATGCCTGTTTGAACAGCTTCAGTTAAACCTGTCTTTCTTTGATAAGAATCGATACGATCTCTATAGGGTTTCCTCTCTGAATGAAATTCAATGGGGTCCATAGAGAACATATCTTCATCCATAGGATCCCAAGTCCCCGGATCAATCGAAAGTTCGATTCTATCTGAACTGCTCATTTTCAAATGATATCTACACTGTTCACAAATATTCATTTTTGACCTAAAAAATTTTTTATAATTTAATCCATAACAACTTTCGCATTGAATCCATAAATGTCTGTATTTTTTATTTCTACCGAAATCATTAGATCTTCTTCTTATATTGAAATCACTGCCATTTTTACTAGTTCTTATACCAGAACTCCCACTTTCACTACCAGTTACATTTTCAGTACAAATGAAACTATAAATGTAACTGTCACTGTAATTGTCGGTACCACCCGAAATGGAACTATTAATACCGACTTCAAAACGAAGATAATTATCAATGCAACTATTAATGTGATTATTCCAACTAGATTGAGTATCATATATGTAATGATAATAGTAGTGATTGTTTCTCTTAGACCCACTATTTAAATAATTAGAAAAAAAACTTTCTAGTTCACTCAGAAAAGAACTATCATTGTCAATCTCAAAAATCTGATTTTCAA